GGAAATTATGATCGAGGATTACTCGATCAACCACCATCTACATCGACTTCGGAGATCCCTCTTGAAATATTTTTCAAATACAACAAGAGTTCAGTATCTTCCCCCGAATTAGTGAATTAGGCAGGATTTTTTTTTTTTTTTCACATTTTTTTACATAATAACAAACAATAATTTTCATAAATTTCATCGTAAATGTGAAATACTTAACTTATAGAGACAAATAAAAGTTTTATACAAATCAAAATGTGGGAGAGATAAAAAAGATGCAAGGTCGTTTGTCTGCTTGGCTAGCCAAACATGGGTTAGTTCATAGATCTTTGGGCTTCGACTACCAAGGAATAGAGACTTTACAAATAAAGCCTGGGGATTGGCATTCCATTGCTGTCATTTTATATGTATATGGTTACAATTATTTACGTTCCCAATGTGCCTATGATGTAGCACCGGGCGGACTGTTAGCTAGTGTGTATCATCTTACGAGAATAGCTTATGGTATAGATCAACCAGAAGAGGTATGTATAAAAGTATTTGCCCCAAGGTGGAATCCTAGAATTCCGTCTGTTTTCTGGGTTTGGAAAAGTGCGGATTTTCAAGAAAGGGAATCTTATGATATGTTGGGAATCTTTTATGATAATCATCCACGTCTGAAACGTATCTTAATGCCCGAAAGTTGGATAGGATGGCCCTTACGTAAGGATTATATTGCCCCGAATTTTTATGAAATACAGGATGCTCATTAAATATAAATAATAAAATAAAATATAAATAATAAAATAAGAAACTAATTTTCACTTCTACAACTCCAGGTATTCAAATAATGTTTGTACGTTCTCTTATAGACCAAAGAGCGTAATGGAAGTCTCATTCGCATTCTATTCTAAATGGGCTAAATAAAACGAAATAAAATATAAATCAAATACAAATAAATAATACAAAATAAATAGAATAAAAAAAAAAATTGTTTCTATTTTTATATATTATATATTTATTTATTTGAATAGAAACAATAAAAAATAGAAATAAAAAGGATAAATAAAAAAAAAACAAGACAATTAAAAAAATACAATTAGTATTAGGATGACCTAAAAGAGTTTCGCATCATGAACTATGTACCACGCACAAAACTTAAATGAGTTCGACAAAGTCACATAGGAGGAAATGAAGAAATAGAATATGAAAAGAAAAGACAACGAAATGAGAGGAGGGCTTGGATTTTATTTGTACTGTATCTGAAATGAATCTTGGTTATTCCCACCTTTCAACTCCGCGAGACTATACCTTTGAGTCTTTCAACCAATTAATTTAACCTTTCTATTTTAATATGTATGAAGTATTAAATATCTAAAGTATTAACATTGTTTTTGAACGGTAAGAGACACCGTATGAACAAATAAAAAAGAAAAGGAAGTAAAATCTAATTTTTTTTTATTTTACAGATTTTATAGACATACTCTTTACTCATCTATTCTATAATTCTAGAAAGGGTATATTCTCAGACACCTAGATAGATAAGTATCTATCATGATATAGACTAGTAATGAATATGTATGTTGACCCATATCAATTCATTTGTAAAACGGATACTCATACAAATAAATCATGTGCCAGGAACCAGATTTGAACTGGTGACACGAGGATTTTCAGTCCTCTGCTCTACCAGCTGAGCTATCCCGACCATTATCCGTGCATCGTCCTTATTTTAATAGATAACTTGAGTTTATGTCAATTAAAAAGACAAAAAAAGTCTTACAAAGCTTTATCCAGACCCTGTAATTTCTTGGATCTTCAAAAAGAAAACTTTATAAGTTTTAATACAGTACAAGAAATGATATGTATTGTTAATCATTCAAATTGGAAGTGGGGATACCTTCCTCAAAGATGTTCATTTGTACGCGTATCATATATATCACAAATATTGTAATAAGAAAAAAAAAATTTCCACAATCAGATCCATTTGTAAAAGAGTAGAATGATTGAAAAACATAACGAATTTTAAACCGCTAACGAAACGAAAAGAGCGGATCGGATAAATAATTGGGGAATCAAACGGGCCTTTTTGGGGATAGAGGGACTCGAACCCTCACGATTTCTAAAGTCGACGGATTTTCCTCTTCCTATAAATTTCATTCTTGTCGGTATTGACGTGTGGAATGGGACTCTATCTTTATTCTCGTACGATAAATTTTATTAATAAATATTCGATTCTTTCTTCAATTTGGATCGATTCACAACAACTCTTTCGATTTTTATTTATTATTTATAGAAATATAAATAAATAAAGATTCGGGTCGTCATTAATCATTTGAGATAGGATTTCAGTACATATACGTATGTATATAGGTTTATCCTTTCTGTAGTTTTGATATAAGGATTACGTTAATGTAATAACGTAAAGAAGTCAACCCCACTTGTTAGAACAGCTTCCATTGAGTCTCTGCACCTATCCTTTTTTTATTCTCGCTTTCTTCTGAACCCTTATTTGTTTTCGTAAAATAGGATT